ACTCTTGCAAGTAGCATTAATCAAATTTCCTTTTTCTCGTTCTATCTCATAGTATCCATTCGTTCGATACTCATCTGCTTCAATTTCCACTTTCCGTAATCTAACCCGAGCTCTTTCGAGCTGTTCAATGGTTCCTCTACGTAATTCTTCTGAATTTCGAATAGTACTCAAGATCCTCTGTTTTCGCTTATCTAATAAATCATTTAATGAAAGTAGATTATCTTTCCATTCATTTCACAACTATCATATCTCTTCCCGAACCAAACATGAATCTTTCAATTCATTTGGCTCTCACGCTCAATTGTTTCTTTTATCTTTTCTTTGATTAATGGGCATTCCCATATCTTTGAACGGAATGAGCCTATCCTCTCTTTTCTGTTCTTATTCAAAGATAGCGAAACTGATCTAACATCAGAATCTTAGGAGGACTCTTCAGACCAGACAAAAAAGAAAAAATTGTCAGCAAAGTTGTTTCTTTATTTGTTCTTTATTTACAACTTATTTCCAAAAAGAAAAAGATTTTAAAGAAGAAAGAAGAAAATTCTTTCTTCTTTATATGCTATGATAAATTAAATCAAAATCCTAATAGAATAGAAAGAGAATTGAATAGAATTATGAACTTCATTACTTCATTCTCATTATTTTTAGAATAAAATGAGATTTCGATCTTTTTCATCCAAAAAATTCTCTTTTTATACAAATATTTTATACAAATACAATACATAGGTCGTCGATTCGGCAGTGGATAAAAAAGGGGGACCCATCTTTCCAGTTAATGGTTCAAAGAATTTTATCCATATGAGTGTTCTACATCGGATAAATTCCTAATTATTCCTTTTTTTCTTTTTCTTATTTTTCAACCTTTTTGGTACTTTTGGTACTAACGTAGTGGTAGAAAGAGTACCATGCTATGCTGTGCCTGGACTTCAAACAATTTATCTTTAACCATGTAAAAGACCTCAACATTATTGGTTGATAGAGAAGAGAATCAAAGTTCATTTACCAATTAGTCACGAAATGCTATGGTTCTTACATATGATTTCTGAATAAAATCCAATTCCGAAGTAATTCGTCGAGATTGTGCACCTTTTGTTCCTATTTATATTATAGAAATATAAAAAAGAATACATAAATATAAAGAAAGTGCAGCCGGTTAAATCCAACCTATTCTTGAAATACACAACTCGCACACACTCCCTTTCCAAAGAAAATCAATACACCCAGCACTACGCTTAGATTTATTGGATTTGTTGCTAAAATATCGGTATTAAACTCGAAACTCCCAGCGGATGGCCAGTGCCCCATGGAAACAAAAGAATTGGTTATATTTTTCATATGCTCTCCCCTTATAGATAGGACTAACAAAGAACAGAGTTCTTTTTGTATCACTCCACTTATTATTATTAATGGAATTTGAGAATTCTCAAATTTCTTAGTTATGGTTATGCTTTTATTCTTCTTTTTTTTTTTTTTATTTTTTTATTCTACGATGAAATTAAACATTAAACAAAAGGATTTGCAAATAAAAGAGCTAATGCTACGACCAGTCCATAAATTGTTAAAGCTTCCATAAAAGCCAGACTAAGCAATAAAGTACCTCGTATTTTACCCTCTGCTTCTGGTTGTCTCGCAATACCTTCTACGGCTTGGCCCGCAGCAGTACCTTGACCAACCCCAGGTCCGATAGAAGCAAGCCCTACAGCCAATCCAGCAGCAATAACGGAAGCAGCAGAAATAAGTGGATTCATGGTAAGTTCCTCGTACCAAAAAAAGAAATGGTTAATGATACAACCAACCAATGAATTAGTACTTAATCTATTTTTTTCTACTTCTACTTTTCTTTCTTTTTTGATCTTTTTCACTAAAATCTATCGGGTCGAAGTAGCTAAAAGTTCCAAATGGAATTCAGAATATTACTGAATTGTCAGAACTACTTCGATAGACCATTTTTCCTTTCTACCTTATGTAAATAAATATGTATACAGTTTTAGTCATTGTGTTTCCGTGTTTCTAAATTATTATATTTTTTCTCTTTCATTCAATTCACAATCAAAGACAAAATAGAAAAAGGACTTATATGGGAATCCATCTAAATGCAGTGGGCTAGAAAAAAAAAGAGATAGGGGTAATTACCATTTAACTAGTAAATATTTTTTCTTCCATAACGTAAATCACCTGCACTTTTTCTTCTTTTTTATTCTATTAAATTGTATTCTGAAACCATTCTTAAAAACATACACAAGGATTGATACTCAGAGGTATTACATATACATGATCTCCAACCCAGTGGATTATATTGAACCCCGAACCCCCGCATTGCTTGAATTGGGATAAGCTTCAAAAATTCAAAAAAGACTATTTTGAAAGTGAGTCAATGATGACCCTCCATGGATTCACCTATATAAGCCGCAGCCAAAGTTGCAAAAATAAGAGCTTGAATACCACTTGTAAATAATCCAAGAAACATGACAGGTATAGGAACTACTGAAGGCACTAAAGAAACAAGAACAACAACCACTAATTCATCAGCCAATATATTACCGAAAAGTCGAAAACTAAGAGATAAAGGTTTTGTGAAATCTTCTAGAATATTAATTGGTAAAAGTATTGGAGTTGGTTGAATGTATTTCCCGAAATATCCCAATCCTTTTTTCCTAAGACCCGCATAGAAATATGCCACTGACGTGGGTAAAGCTAAAGCAACAGTAGTATTTATATCATTCGTGGGCGCAGCTAACTCCCCATGAGGTAATTTTATGATTTTCCAAGGTAAAAGAGCACCTGACCAGTTAGAAACAAAAATAAATAGGAACATCGTTCCTATAAAAGGAACCCAAGGACCATACTCCTCTCCAATCTGAGTTTTGCTCAAGTCTTGAATAAATTCAAGGACATATTCGAAGAAATTCTGACCGTTGGTCGGAATGGTTTGCGGATTCCGAACAGCTATGATGACTGAACCTAATAAGATAGCAATTACAACCCAAGAAGTGATAAGTACTTGGGCATGAATTTGTAAACCTCCTATTTGCCAATAGAAATGTTGGCCTACTTCTACACCTGATATATCGTATAACCCTTTGAGTGTTTTAATGGAACATGGTATAACATTCATATTGTCCTCTAACATAAATCGAACTTCAAAAAAGTGATTCTTTTTATTCAACCATCTCTTTCTCAATTCACCTATATTCATTCATGAATTTAAGTTATGAATCGTATATTTCGGATACCGAGAAATCACATAAAAAAAATACCAATCATTTTTATCTTTTCTTTTAAATATTATTTGATAGTCAAAACATAGTTCAAACTCCAAAAGATGCAAACCAGAATAGTAACAATCAAAGAGAGTTCACCAAAAACAAACTAATTTTCTTCTTTCTTCTTCTTAAGAGTAATGATAAGATAATCAACCATTTTTTATATAACTAGAATGGCCCTCACAAATTGCAGATACTAATTTGGTAAGAATCAATCGAATCGAAGCTATAGCATCATCGTTAGCCGGAATAGAAATATCTGCAAGATCTGGATCACAATTTGTATCGATTAAACAAATCGTCGGAATACCCAAAATGACACATTCTCGAAGAACCGTATATTCTTCTTGCTGATCCACGATAATTACAATATCGGGCAATCCCGTCATATATTTGATCCCGCCAAGATATGCTTGCAAAGTAGATAACTTTCTCTTCAACATTGCTGCATCTCCTTTAGGGAGACGATTGAGTTTCCCCATCTTTTGTTCTGCTCTTAAGTCCCTGAACTTCTGAAGTCTTGTTTCTGTAGTAGACCAATTCGTTAACATACCACCAAGCCATTTTTTATTAACATAATGACATCGAGCCCTTATTGCTGCTGATGCTACTAAATCTGCTGCTTTCTTTTTGGTGCCAACGATTAAGAATCTTTTTCCCCTACTTGCTGCATCAAAAACTAAATCGCAGGCTTCTGATAAAAAACGAGCAGTTATAGTAAGATTTGTAATATGAATACCTTTACGCTTTGCCGAGATGTAAGGAGCCATTCTAGGATTCCATTTATTAGTAACATGACCAAAATGAATTCCTGCTTCCATCATTTCTTCCAAATTGATGTTCCAATATCGTCTTCCCATTTTACCACACTTTCTCTTTTTCTTTTTTTTTCAAAGAGATTCAGTACTTTATGAAATAAAAAATTGTTCCGACGGAACCTTCTACCAGGATTGACCATCGATCTACGACCCAAACCATGAATTTCATTCTTTCTTTTTTATTTCATTGATTATGAAATCCATAATCGGACCAGAGAGTGAAAGTAAAAAGAATAAACCTCTTGTTAGGATACATTACGTAAAAGATTGGTCTGATGTCTCATGGAAAGTTTTTGGGGCACAAGAACAAAATAATTCTCTATGGTGTAGCAAAATATCGCTCATTTCCAACTCAAATAGATTCTTCCTTTTGATTTTCAAATGAATGTTTTTGTCTTGCTTTGAACGATGTACTAATTTGTTGAATCCGGTACCAACCGGTATAATCCCCCCCAGAACAACGTTCTCTTTCAGGCCTTTCAACCAATCAATACGACCTCGTAGAGCAGCTTTTGCTAAAACTCGAGCAGTTTCTTGAAAACTTGCTTCGGATATGAAACTTTGAGTATTCAGAGATGACTTCGTTATTCCCAATAAGATTGCCCGATAACAGATTGATTCGTCCAAAACGCGCCCTGCTCGTTCTGCTCGCAACAATCCAATAAATTCCCCAGGTAAAAAAACATTAGATATTCCATCTTCTGAAACCAAAACTCTTGATGTTACTTGACGTACAATAATCTCGAGATGTCTATTATGGATCTGTACCCCCTGGGATCGATAAACCTTTTGTATCTTATTAACCAAAGAGATACGACTTTGGGCTATGGTTAGTTCAGCTCCAATCAAGAATCCCCAGGGGATCCCAAGAATCCTTCGGATACGTTCGTCCCAACCTTCAATTCTTCTTTCGAGGTTCATCGATATTGAATCAATTGAACGAACTTCTAAGATTTGTTCTACTTTTGGAAGACCTTGCGTTATGTCACCAGATCTCGATTTTTCATATATAAATGTAATTAATGTATCTCCTTCATAAAAGGTTTCCCCATAATGACCATGGACAGTTGCTCCTGGAGTGACCAAATAGGGCTTAGCTGATCTTATAACTAGAGAATCAACATGAACAATGAAAATTTGACCAGATTTTTTTAAGCGTGATCCATATTTCAATAGATATACATTTTCACAAAGGAATTGTCCAAGGCTAATTATTGTCCATGCCTCTTCACAAGAATCGTGATGGAGAAAACACCAATTCAAATGGAATGAATTCCAAATGATGTTACTGCAAGGATCGGGATTATAAATCCTACTATTTTCATCTAGGAAAAAGTATTTAAATGGAAGTACTTGAAGCACTTGGAAAGTCTGTTGAAAATTTTCAAGCAAAAAAGATTTCTTTAAAAAGACTTGATTATAAGTTCTTAAATAGTAAGATGAACGAGAATTTACTATTCTAGGCACAATAGTACCTAAAGGACCCAACAAATACCTAATTGGAGTCATGGAATCCAATTCTTTTGTCGCATTATTATATCTCGAAATATTGAAGGGGCCAATTCGAGAACAATTGGATGATGATAAAATTAGGAAAGATTGGCATTCCTTATTTCGATTCAACAACGTACCAAGAGTTCCCTGATGTTGGGGAAAGAATTGAATCTTCGCCTTGGAATCAAAAGGATTTTTTCTATGGATACGATCCAATTCATTATTGGAAATCAATCCTGAACCTGCCGTATCATACCTTTTTTCGGTATACGAAAGAGTGGACTTTACTAACTCAATTCGGATGAAATAACAAAGCAAATCATTTGTCCTTATTTCAACAAAAGAAGCATGAACCTTTTCTTCTATAGAACTCTTTTTTTCTTGGTCCCAAGTCAATACTAAGCAAGCCCGAACTAATTGAATACTTGTGTGATAAATTCCTCGAATTGACTTGCCATTTTCATAAAGTATATAATTAACAATTCGAAGTTGGACATTATTCTTTTCCTGCAAGAGATCCTGAGAGAAAAGTGTTGCTAAATTTATCCCATCAGCTATTTCATATGTGACTACGGGCCGAACCAAAACAAAAGACTTTTTTTTGGTAGGTGTAATGCGTTGGACATAGATCCAATTTTTAAATTTTTTTGATCCTTTAGAATCTTTTTTTCCGATTCCTGGTGGTATCAAAATGCCACTGTGCCTAGATATTTTATCCACCTCTCCAGAAAAATGAATATCTCCAGAAAATATTTTCAGTTCTATACTTTTCTTTTTTCTCTCCACTCGGACTAATCCACCCACTCGACTTCTTATATTTCTATTTAAAACAAGTCGTGTATCTACTCCAATGATACTATTGTTCCGGACCATTATGGGCGAAGATCCGGGTAAGATATGTATTTCCTCGGGAATGAAAAAAAATTGATCTACTTTCATTTGCGTTTGGTATTTCGGACTAAAATCTTTTGCTCCTCGATACTCAATCAAATTTTCTTTTTTTACGATTGAATCTACTTCGACAATCCCATATTTAGTAATTCCCGAACTGCTTCTTCTGTATCGCGGATCATCAAAATAAGCAAGAATACTATTTCTACGTAAAATACCATTTATAGGTATTTTAATCGAAATACCAAAACAGGGTATTAGTTTCTTTTCTTGTTCTTGATCATATTGTAAGGGAATCACAAATCTATTTCTTCGCTTTTTCGCCAAAGAATTCTCTTGATGAATATAAGTAGAAGGCTCTATGAGATCCCAATGACCCTTAGATATGATTCGATAGGGTTTTGAATAGTCAATACTTTCCCTATCTTTTTTACCAAGAGTATCCAACAATTTATGTCTTACTTGATCATTAGTCAGTGAGAGATCAAAGATATCTTTGAGAGAAAAAGAATTAGCATTCATTTGATCTTGATCCTTGTGGAGTGAAAAAGACACTATATTGGAATTGGATCTGCATAGACCTCCTGCTAATATCCATAAATGACTTGTTTTTGGTAATAGATGAACATTACTATATGGATATTTGGGCGTATGATAGCCATCAGTACTCCAGTGCATTTCTCCTTCTGACTCAGAATAAATATGTTTTTGAACCCTCTCCTTAAAATGAAAGGTGGACGTTTCGGCACGAATCTCGGCAATCACTTGTTCTGATTCTACATATTGATCATTTTGAACTAAAATCAAACTTTTTGTTGGAATATTTACATTATGTCTAATATCTCGACTCTCAATAGTTACATACAAGTCTATAAAACATAGAAAAGCAGGATGCCCATGACGGGTACGTGTGGGATGAACCAAACCCTCATCAAATTTTATTTTTCCATTAGAAGGAGCTCGTACATGTTCGGCAGTACCACCCGTGAATACTCCGCCAGTATGAAAAGTTCTTAATGTTAGTTGAGTCCCCG